GCCCTCTCCTAGAATGTTTTTGTAGATTCCAAAAATTCCATGGTGGATCAGGACGAGAATGAATCCGGGAATCCAGGACATACTCATCCTGGAGTGGAGCTTCTCCTCTGGGAAGGGGTTTTTTATAGAGAGAGAGGTGAGTCGAGGGCGTTAAGCAAGCTTGACCGATTTCTCGGAGTCGGAGGAAGATCTCTCATCTGATGACCCTGAACAAGAAGGAGCTGCTCTCGATGTGAGATCAGCAAAGAGGAATTTTATGCCCCAGAGCAGCAGCCCCCGGATAAGCCTTAAAAAAACACACACAACGGACCGGACACAAACAAAAGAAACAAGAAAAGGGCCACGATCCTATCTTCGTTTTTGCCCTGCCCCGATGATGCGCTCCTAGGTCGCGGAGCTACATACCAGAAAAAGAAAAAGACTCTATCTATTACTTTGAAAAGAGAATCGTTGGTTTGCCCGACGAACTACGTGGGAAATACGAGATCTAGGCAAGCCGCTACATGTTCTCCCCCTGCCCTTGAACGATAGAAGAACTACTTATCTTCTCTTAGGTAGGGGTCGATCGGTTCGCATCTTCTGGTCAATCAATAGGTCCGCGGATCTATTCTTCTATACGATAAATCGCCATCTCGTAGCACCAACCACCACGACACCGATTTTCCGACAAAACCCCCGATTTCCCGTCGTAGGGAGCACTCTCGGGACGGACCCAACATAATTCTCTAGCATATGGGCGACGGCTAAGCTTCGTTCTATGGCGGTTTAAGCTAGCACCCCTTTCAGCATATCATATCTCGCTCGATTCCTTCATTTAGAACGGAAACTGGCTCTAGAGGAGTAGTACTTGAACCCTCAATGGCTGGACCGACAGCAAAGGAACTTGGTCACTCGCTCTAACCCATATTCCATAGAGGACTTCACTTCCTCTCTCCCTTACACCCTGAAACTAGGGCTGTAACGTACTCATACCTTCAAAAGGCGGAAAAGAAAGCATAAGGAATGGATAGGTATGTAAAAAACAACTATATCCATGGAACCTTTTACTCCAACGATCCAGTGTATTACTCCTAATACTTGGCTTTACTATTTCTACCTGCGGATTCTAATTCAGTATCAGCAAGACTCAACTAACTAACAGGTAGAACGATGGGTGAGAGTAGCTCTGGGAGAGACGTAGAAAGTGAGACTATGGTAGTGATGGTGGGCAACAGCCCCCAAGGAGAGGCTGGTCCGAAGTTGTGGGACACAATAAGATTGTGCAGACTTTTCTTCCCTTGGAACTGTTACCAACGTATAATCAAACCACTGAAATGGGCGCTTTTGGCCGGACAGGCAGCGAATGGAGTTTCGTTTTGTCTACGAATCTCTGCGTTCTATGTGGAGAGAATTAAATGTCTTCCTCTCTCAAGTCAAGAAAGGCTTGTTTTTAATAAAATAAGGACTTCCAGTCGGAAAGAAATGGAATCTATTCTTAACTTAAAACTTAACTTAATAAGATAAGGGTCCTTGGACCGTAGCTCGGAAGCCGATATAAGAGCGGGAGAGGGCCAAAGGAACTACTAGACCTAGACAAAAGAATGGATTAAGGTGATAGAATGCTATCAAGCTGAGGCTGAGGCTTCCGCATGTGCAAACGCATACGCAGATGAAGCAAATGCCAAAAGAGAAATAGCAAGAAAAGCTCTTTCACCGGAGAGTCGAGAAAGCAGCTCCTTCTTTTAGAGGGGAGTTTGGGTAACCCGCCTAATAAATGGATAGGTGGGGAGAGGCTCTTAGCCGGATCATGGTTGAAGCTTTCCATCTATGGGTTGAGCTGTGAACTTCTTTTCACCGGTAATGGAGGAAGGAAGGGATAGCGCTCTTAGTTAGGTTAGTTGAGTGGGGGACTACGCAGTTCATAGAGAAGTGACAGAAGGAAGGGAAGGAGTGAAGAAAGAAAGAGAATCATCCCTTGTATCGCCCAGGGGAATCTCATAAGGGGCAAATTCTCATCTTCATCTTTCACGGGAGAGAGGGTGGAGTGAGAATAGGGCGGTGTGGAACATCTCTCGACTAAGCAGTTTCGGCGGGGAGCTCAGTCCTGTCTTTGAAGTCTATTCGGAAAGCCTAAAGAGGTTAATTCAATGCAAGGGACAGAACTAAAAGCAGAGTTGGAACGTGGCAATGCCGCTCAGTCTGTTGGGTATGAGAACACCCGGTGTTCCGACACCAGAAGATACGCTGCTAAGAAAAGAACCGGAGGATAGGGGCGAATCCGAGACAATGCAGCTAAGTCTGACTTAAGGTTTTGGGGAAGGGGCGGTACCAACTACGACTGACTAGAGACTAGAAAGCGGTCACTCCTGTCAATGAAGACCATTCATAGTTGTCCATGTTAGTAACATAGCTGTAACCACTTTGTTTTACTGCTCGAGGTGCTTATAGCTTTTATCTAGTTACTTATACTTAATTATAAATAGTAAGATTCCTCTTTGTTTTCTCGGCTTTATTCTGCCTATGCGAACGAATTAGTATGCCTGGCCCGCGGTGAAAGCAGGTCTGATGCCAACCCATCCTTTCAATTCGGATACGAGAATGAATCCTGCCTTTCCGGTTGGAAATGAGCTGCTCGCCTCTCCTTCCTTGAATTATGAATGAAAGTCTGATTACTCTTATACCGAAGGTTGACAGTCCGGAGACAGTGTCACAATTTCGACCTCAAGGAAAAGAATGAGGTTAAGGCTTTTTACCGAGTTATAGGACATCAGAAAGAAGGAAGGTGCAGGCAAGCTAGCTATCCCAGCTGTATCTTCTGTTTAATTAGACAAGCAAACAGTCCCGCAGCTGTGGTACTGGTTGATGTCGCATAGAAGGTCTTAGCCCGGAAACCTAGATCACAGAACTAAGACAGCATAATAGAAAGAGTAGAGAAAGAAGGCAGGAATTCAGAATTCAATAGAGGTCGTCACCACAAGGTCAGATAGCTTACGAGCCGCTAACCCTTACCGAGCGAGTAGTCAACAACTCTTAGGCCCTAACCTTCTTTCAGAGAAAAGGTTTTTTCTTTGTCTTTCACCAGGTTGTCTACATCTGATCTATCTCCCGAAGCGAAGGTCAAGCAAGGTGCAATCCAAGCAAAGTGAGAAGAGCAGGCGATAGATACAAATATTTCATTTACAAGATTTCCACCCTGGGGCGGCAATAGCCTGAGGTTATGTTCCCTTTCCAATGAGTATGGTTTGTGATGCTTTTTCCCGATCCTACTTTCCTAATAGTAGCTGGAAAGCTGTTTTCTTATGTTGGACCTTCTTTCCTGTCAATGCTGGTCTGGTAACAAAGATAGGCTTAAAAGAATGTACAGGGGAATGAATTCTTAGAACTCTGGCCTGGGGCATGGAAGTCGCTCGGTTTTGTGAAGCTCTTTTCGAACAGCTAGGGCCAACCCGTAAGCTAAGAAATTCCGAACCTGCTCCGCGCTCGCCTCATAACCCGTATATTTTTTCTCGTTGGCTGTCAACTAGATTCTCGTTTTTATCGACCATACATAGTTTTCTTTGCTTCTTCCTTTTGGGGCTATATCCATCTCTGCTGGTTCTTTCTCCTTCAATGCCCTGACCGATGCCTCATTTTACTTGGAAGCTCCTTGCGATCTTTTCTCTTCGAACTTCTGGGATGCCAACCAACCAGACTAACTCACCTTGCAGAACAAAAAAGCAATCTATATTTTTGAATTGAGATGAGACCCTGAATAACTTCACTGCCAAGAGGATCAGGCAGGTACCGCTTAATCTTATTTTTTTTTATATTGATTGAATACAGAATAAATAGCCTTTTCCCTCTTAAGGTAGCGAGTGCGCTTTCATTCTATGGGATAGATTCCTTCCGATCGTAAGATACAATACACGATTTTTTTTATGCAATTATTTTAGGAAACTCCAAACTAGGCTAAGCCTTCTAAGGCACCCAGTTGATGCTAGGCCGGGTTCTGAGGACATGTTCTCAAGTTTCATTGACAGATCGGGCACAATCATCCTATCCGAAGCGGAAGGTTCTACGAGCGACTGCCCTTTTTCTTCTCCTATTAAATTTCGATATCTCTACCGTCCCTCCCTTCACACGGGAACGAACAGGCGAACTGTAGAATGCAGGAGCAGCCCATTCAGGCTTGGTCAATGAAAATCTATTTCACTCATTCTAGGCCGGAACCGTAGCCAAGTGGCTAAGGCATGAGTCTGCTCCATATGCTTTATTAATTAATAATAAGAAGGAGAGACTTTCGATGAAGCCTGGAAAAAGGAAGAATAAACCTTTCCAGACTTTCCCGATAAGGGGTCTTAAACAACATAAGAAAAAGCTTAACCGACTGCTTTATCCACAAGAATGTCATAAAGGTTCTCTCCGGTCTTCCTCAAAAAGACAGCTTTTGAGCGCAAGTCAAACTCATGATAGGCGAGCAATCACGCGCACATGGTTTAGCGGTTTGCTGTACTCTGTGATCTTATTCTTCTTCAAGACCCGATGCTTCATCTGCTTCTTTAGCTTAGTAGGACTTCTTTCACGCTATTGCGTGAAACATTTGTTTGGTCTGCCACAGCTATCTATGCTATTGAAAGGTATGGCTACTCTCTTGTTTCCTGCTGAACTTAACCTCCTTCCCAATACAGGCTTCGCAGCCATATCTGTTTGCATTTTCTTTTTCAGTGTGGTCCGTCCAGTCCACTTCATTAAGTTACTGGGTTGGATGAAATAGCTATGCGCTATGGTGCTCGGTGCCGAAGTGAGCTTAGCTGCCCTAAGTGGCGGATTCTTCCTTACTTTAGCTGGTCGACAAACTGAATTGCACTCGGTCTGAATCCTAACTCGAGGAAGGGTTCGCCTGTCCTTCTATCTTAATTAAGTATGGCAGGTGGAAAAAGGCATGAGGATGAGGAGAAAGGGTATCGAGAGAGCCTTTTTTCTATGGGGAAGGAATCCAAAATGAAGCCGGACAAGTTTATTATCACGATGTCAGACAGGCCGCAGGCAAAAAGAGAATGAAACCTGATACTAAGACAGACCTTGACTACGATTTAACTAAGCATCATCATCGGTCAGATCGATTACTCTGATGGATGGACCACAAGTCAGTTTTGGGCTTCCCTCCAAGTAAGGATCATCACCTTTAGGTATAGGAAGTCCCCTTCTATTTGAAGCAGAGAATGATCGATCGAAGACTGAGAAGATATAATCATATGTTTTAAGCATCGGTTGCGACATCGAATGAGACTTATCCAGGGAGCAAAGACTCCGGTTGTCTTTTGACTTTGAAGGAGTCGAACGCAGCCTAGAAAGACGCTACGAGGCGGGAGAGGGTCGGTAGCTGTGAAATAAGCTCTTCTTTCATCAGTTGCCGATGGTGCTAGCTATGGAACAGGCTTTTGAACTAGGGACCCCGCTTCGGGTTCTTCATCGACTGGATAAAGAGTTACAACTGATGGGGCTGGAACGGGTTCTTTAACTGGGTAATCAACTTAGTGAATCGGCTCAGACGCTCCGCGCCAACAAGGGTTAGGGGATCAACCCCATCTTAGAGATCTGGAGGATCCGCAACTACAAGCTCTCGAGTCTTAGTCGTTAGCACTATGAACGGCAAGGAGTGACCGCTTTCTAGTAAAGGTTTTTTGGCGGTACTGGACTTTAACTCATCTCTATGGATGGAACTTTGTCTTATGTCTCATCCCTATAAAATGGATTCTTCTGCCCTGCCTTTCCGTGGGCATTCTTGTTAGCCTTGTACTTGGCTCACCGTCAGAGGGATGGGAAGTAGATTGCTCGATAGCTTTCCTATAAGATTTTTTTAAATCATTGGATCGGTCGGCTACCATAGCACTAAGACGGAAAGCCTGGTAGGCAGTCTACACAGATGGGAAGTCCCCAAACGTGGGAAAGAATACCTATTACTCGAAGGAACCGCCACCATAGGATTGTTGACAAGGATGCCTTTTGACCCGCTAAGGCTCTTACTCAAAAAAAGGAATCATGGAATTACAGAGTGCCTTCCATCCATCATATAGAATTCTGCTCCTAGGCCGTTCTTGATACAAGGAAGCGCTGTATGAGCTCTTTTATCAGGTGTTTAAGCGCTATTATCATTATCAGGTAAGCGCTATATCCTCTTTAGTAAGAGTAAGGCATGCTTAGAGTATGCACCAGTCCTTATCTTCCCAAGGAAAGGCTTCATTCCCTACCAATGATGTCCCAATCAAGGAAGCATACATCTGGTCTCGGAGATTCTGTTCTGAAAGCAAGTCCACTTCTTCACCTGGCTTTCTCTGTAGTTGAAAAGCTAGCGGGCAACAAGGGGATCGGGCTAACGGTTTATTTGCTCGTTAGGCTTTCCTGTTCGAACAGGCATAGGAACAGTTAAGCCAGCATAGACCAAAGCTCAACCAATGGGCTATTTGCTATAGTTCAAAGCCCTGTTCATAGAAGGTCTGGAGACATGAGAAGGTGGTTTACTTACTTTTGTACTAGCGTGAGCGTACTTGTGTGTTAAAGGGTACTTTTTTGGGCTGCTAAGTAGAAGTAGAAGCTATAGGCGAAGGCTTTCGCGCCTTGCTGTTAAGTAAGGCGGAAGCTAGCTACTTGCTTGTTAAAGGTGCTTGCCCACGGCTATTCGTAGATCTGGAGTTCTATAGCCAATTGTGCTACTTTCAATTCTTAGTAGCGTAGGTGAGAGGGAGAAGAAGTTTGGTTTTGAAACAAAGGAGTGTGAAGCTATTGGTCTTGGTTTTTGTACTTGCCAGAGCTGTTGGGACTGAAACTCACTACGTTGATCTCGATTCTCCCTCGGATCTTAGAAGAGGCAGGAAGGGCTTTATGTTGGTTGAAGTAGTGGAAAGATGAAGTAGTGAGCCACTCACGTAACGGTCTTAGCTGTCCGAAGTTCATACTTAGTAGCTCATCAGATAGTCCGTATAGCTCACTGAAGAAGAAGACCTTATATAAGAAGCAGTTGAATCCGAACCAGCCCACCCACCAGCACTAGTAGCGGATTACCCACCAGGCGATTCATATCCATATTCAGTTTATGCCGCAGCAGATCGAAATCAAGGCCTATCTGCAGAAGGTCAAATCAAAAACATCGGTTGAAAGAGGGGCAGATCTGACCCCGGTTAGACTTATTTAGTAAGAAAGATGTTCATTATAGAAACCTCCTCTACTCAAAGCTACGGACTTCCGACTCTTCCTGTTCTATTTTTATTGGAAGAGAAATGCGATTCCTTCTTTAATTGAATCGGGGAAGTCCTCTGACACCTCTATTCCAGCAAACAAACTCACATAGAGTATGGCTGTGTCCGATGATTCAGGGAATGAGCTATCAGCAGCTTAACTGACAGATGAAGGAGCGGCTAACAAAGCGGGATCAGCCTTCTATATTGTACGATGCCAGTCAGTCCGTCTTCTCGGGTGACGGGCTCATTTCCGAGTCAGTCAATGAAGATGAGCTTCATGCCGCTTGAACGAAAGAGGAAGCAGCGATAGCAACTCGCCCTGAGGGAGATCAACCAGCAACTAGATTGACTGGCACGGAGCCTGATTCACTCGCCCCCCGGAATGTCTTCTTTTCGCCCATTTAGTCTTCCCCCGGTTCTAGGAGCAGCGATTGACGGCGAGAGAGGAGGCCGGGGGATAGGATTCATTCAGGTAAGTGCATCCCTTCGAATGGAAGACGGGAAAGAGTAGGAATCTTTAAGAAAGGAATCCAAGTCTTGATCATCTCTTATCTGTATAGATTCATAGTCTCGCCAAAAGACAGAAGTGAAGCCAAAGGCAAATGAGTTTGAGTTGAAAGACTCCGCCGGTTACGACTACGCCAATTCAACGGCAACGGAATTTGATTAGCCAGTTCCACGGTCGGGAAGAACCTGAGATCATGGAATGGATGAGGGAGTCCGGTAAAAGCAAGTCTGAGTTTTCACCCGATCTCTTCTATTGTCTATTGTCAGCTCCATCTAAGTGATTCGCGAGGGTGCCAATGTCTCTGGAACTGAAGAAAGCTGAGCGGGGTCAGTCACAACCAAGAAGAATAGTCGGACAAGGTTCGCTAGACCAGTGAAAGCAATAAACAATAAAAAACCGGTGCCAATTTGGATTCTATATTCTAGGCGATTCCTCGTCACGCCTATCTACTGAAGAACTCAGAGGTTGAGGAGTTTTGTCCTTCAGTCCGCGTACGCGTAGGGTAATAGGTCCGTCCACGAGCCTCCCAGTTCGTATAGAGCAAAAAATGGGCATTTTCGCCAGGTTATGTATAAGGAGTTCCCTGGGAGTTGACCCGCTGGAGTTTAGGACTCTGCAAATACATCAGCTTAGTTAGGTAGGAACTTCAGGATAATAGTGAACACTAGAAGGGTAATCCGCCGAGAGTAGATTCTATCTATCAATAGGCTCAACCACTTCCTCGGAGGGTGGAAAAAGAGTCTTCTATCGCAAAAGCCGAGTCGGATGCTTTCACTCAAGAAGATGTTGTTGGCCTCGTTGGACCGATTGGTATCACACGATACCCGACCACCCATAGCCCAACGGTACCCATTCCTTGGAAAAGAGAAAGATGGCAGAACGTATTTCGCGAGAAAAATAAACTTCCAAAAAAGGAGCCAGAAGGCCGGGGACAATACCTTATACTGCCGCTCGCTCTTGGCAGGACAAAGCATCTGCGTAACACTAGTAGTTTGGTAGAATACCATATGCTCTAAAAAGCAATCCGTATGATGAACTGAATCACCCATTGAATTACCCCAAGGTTGGTAAGGAAAAAGAAGGATGAAAGCTGCAAATAGGCTTCACTAGAGGGATAACTTATGCTACAAAATCCGTTTCTGTTGTTGAAAGACCGTCTGCTACCACTTCACTTATTAAGATTCTCCAGCTGGTGCTTACTCTCAGTATCAAGGAAAAGCTTTTACGACTGGGCGGACATACCGAATAAAAGACTCAAACCTTCTTTCTTCATTATCTGGCTTAGGAATAGGACTCGCCCTAATCTGAGTTCACCGTCTTGTCTTCCTCAAAGTGTATGCTGCATCGCGCTGAATGAAAAAGAAGCATTCCCATTTCATTTGTGGGGGAACCCCCCGCCTCCTCTCTTCCAACCATAATACTTTTAGTAGTTCTTGTTCGGCTCCTCATTAAAAAGCGCACCGTGAATAGTCAGTCGATCTTTCGTATTTGTTTTAGAAATCGTAGTTCCTCCTTCTCGAAATCAGTTTCTTCTCTAAGACCCCTCTTTTAATTAGAATGAGTCTTATTAGTAATTCCCTGGGGGAAGGCTCCCCCCAACCCCCGTGAGTCCCGTCCTGCCCTGCCTTGAACTAGAACTCGGAAACCAGGACACATAACTATAAGAGAGTAGCTGCCAAAACAAGCTCCCTAAGGTCGCACCTAAGATCCGAAGGGAATCGCTTGATCGAGAAAAGCAAGCAAAGAAGCAGCAGGATACGGAATATGAAGAGGCTGGAGGTAGAGCCAATTGACCAATTGAAGAGTTAGAGACTACAGTATAAAGCCCTCAATCATGCTCTTGCCAGTGGAATAGATTGTATATACTCTCGCCGATTAAGGATAATTCTGCGCTCCACGAAAAAAGATAGGGGTCGTCCCTGGGCTTAAGGAAGGAAAAAAGAAAAGGTTCCCCCCTTGACTCTTGTTCTAAGGGTATTCTATAAAGCTTTGAAGCCCAAACAGGGAAGTCTTCCCTCTCCGGAGTGCTGGTAGTGTGGATCCAGCAATGGCATGAAAAACGTCCTTCCAACTCGTCGATACCTGATTCGTGTATATCCGGTGTTGAAATGAAAGCCGTATTTGTAGAATCATATAAAAGATGGAATAGGCTTTATGAGTCGCCTACCACGACCGTCCTTAACGTTATTCCAATTTAGGCTCCTTTATCAGGCGATTCCGGGTCCGGTCTTATTTCGAATCACTACATAATAAGTGCTTAGAGAACGACTCTTTTGAGTATATCATTTCTGGTAGCAATACTTCTTTCGATAGCAGCGCACCTGACCCATCCACATCCAATATAGGTTGTCCTGATCCATATGATGTATAGCACCTTCCAGTCCGTACACCCGAGAACTAATAAGCTCTATGGATAATAAAAAAGCATTTTTTTAAACCCTTCCTTTCGGAATGGGATTTAGCGATGCTGAAAGGATGACCGAGCGTACGATGGATGGAAAAAAGTCTAGGAGTAGAAGAGAAGAACGTATCTGATCGGGGATAAGGATTACTTCAGTTGCTTCCTTCCTTATTCATATTTGAGGAGAGAATCTGTGAACGAAGTTGAATCCTTTCTATAAGTGATTCTTCAAGTCGTGCCAGACCACTTCTTCCAATTGGTTTGGTTTTCCTCTGCGCCTTGCGAGAGCTCTGAGTCAGGTCCTTAGGGGCGGGCATCTCATCCAGAGGAGCTCCTGATTTGAGGTTTCTTTGTGCAAACAAGAGTAAAGAGTTCCTCACTACTGCTTTTTAAGCCTGTCCTTTTGAGCCTGAGGAACTTGACTCCACTAGATCTGATACTCTTGTTCTGTGCGTGAGCACTCCTTAGTTATTCAACCTTCTGCTGCTGAGCTTAGGTAATCCTTTTGTATGTAAGAAGCCCTACCTCAGGGACAGGTTAAGCTTAGACAGTTATTCTACTCCGGTTTCCTTTTTTCGAGTAGTTAAAAGTGCAAAAGAGTCTAGGGTGAGGGGGGGAAATCTATCCAGCATTAAGTAGATTAAGCAAATGAGGTTAGCAATTGAAGAGGGAAGGCCATGAAAGTCTTGCATCTCACATCACGTGGAAAGAAAGGATGCTGACAAAGCTTGCTGCAAAGGAGGCTGCTGCGAAGGGTGAAAAGTGAGCTGCGGCTGAAGTACCTTTCTTTTTAGAACGTAACTGATTTCATTTCATCACCTTGAACTCTGAAAGCATTAAAATGACGTAGATAGACGAGAAAGAAAGGGAATCCACCATCCATGGTAAATGGTTTCGTATCGAAAGGAGTGATCGGCCCACTTTAAGGAAGGCCGTTAAGGATGTACTTGCTTGTACTTTTCTTCGTCGAGATTTTCTTTGTGTTCAGTGTACGGCTCTGAAGCTTGGGTAGCCTATGCGAAGCAAGCCTACATAGGGTACAAGATCGAAAAGAATGACATTGAGATGTCCAAGATAAAAGGAACGAGGGGAAGAATCGACGAGGAATCTATAACATAAAATCGTGAATTCAAAAGCATGACGAGAATTCTCAAGTCGAGATGTTAGAGGGTGCAAAATCAATTGGTGCCGGAGCTGCTACAATAGCTTTAGCGGGAGCTGCTGTCGGTATTGGAAACGTCCTTAGTTCCTCGATTAATTCCGTGGCGCGAAATCCATCATTGGCTAAACAATTATTTGGTTATGCCATTTTGGGCTTTGCTCTAACCGAAGCTATTGCATCGTTTGCCCTAATGATGGCATTTTTGATCTCATCCGTATTCCGATCGTTTCATAAAGCAAGCACCTCTTTCTTTCCAGCCTTAGTCAAATCAAATAGGGGGTGGGACGCAGTTCTTAAACAGAAGAATGGCGATAAAGAGGCTGCTAAAGTAAAATTCAAGAAAAAAAGTGGAATTGGAAGTCAAGTAAGAAGGAAGGAGGCTAGTCCCCGAAAATGCTCCTCTCCTAGGTTCCTTTGTCGTTGGGGTTCACGCTCCTTAGTTCATCTCTCGGTAGAACAAGGCCGCCTTTAGGTGGGTTCGACTCCCCAACAAGAAAGAACGTTACCTAGACATGGGCATCATCATGTCATGAGCTCATGAGCTCATTCTAAAGCCCTCAGTAACTGTTGCTAGATTGGTACTGATACGCTCATACTGGGCTCAACAGCATAGGATCCCCATTGACCGACTCCCCCCCTTTCCATAGATCCTGCCCAATGGGATTAGCATGACTTTAGGAGCCTTGGGTTTGGTAGACCTTCATACAGGTCTCGGCGAATAAGAGTTCCCATTGTCCATTGTTCCGCGATAGCCTAGGAGTCTTGGCGGCTAATGCCGAGTTGAGTAATGGTGAATGAATTCTCTCAATGGCTTGTGACAACACTTGGTCGATGATAGCTCTATGATTGAGAACCTTTTCCTACTCGTGCTCTCGCTTCGTCTATCCTTTAGATGCAGGTAAGATCAGATCGAATACTCATTCTGGCTTATCATCTAGCTTTTCTCCCACTACTCCACCCTATTTCTTATTATTTAAAATATTTTTAAATTTTAGATTGAACGGACAGCTTATGCTTCTAATAGATTCCTAGCTAGCTAAGATGCATCTACGAGAAGCTATTTTATATGTAATATTACATTATAGGAAAAAGGAGATCAAGTAGCGAGTAAACAAGATCGAATTATAGCTTTAACAAGCTATAGGAGGAAGTGGGATCCCTCTAATATAGGCAAGCTAATAAAGGACTAGCACATTACCAATCAGGTAACAAGGTCTGTCTCTACTTTTTTCTTCGACCTGGAAGCGAGTAGAATGTTTCCCGGGAAGGGGAGGGATCTCCGGAAGTGATAGCTGAGCGAGTCAAGAGAGGATAAGAAAAAGTTGGGGTTAATAGGAAGAAAGGTTCCATGGCTTAATGAACGAAGCAGCGCATCAGCAAGCAAGGAAGCTATAAGCACTCAGAGTAAGTATTAGTAGCCCTTATCGACTTCCTTTTTAAGGAAGAGACAAGTAAGTATAGGATTATTTAGTTTCTTCCCACCCAGGACCCCCATGACTACGGTTTGCCCGGAACCAACTGAGACCGGATCATGAGCTACTAGAGTTCGAAAAGCATGTCTTTAACAGCGCCTAGAAGAATGCTGATCAAATGCATTTCCTTTTCTTACCCACACACCAAACAAGATCGAAAAGAATGTCGTTCCTGGGCCTATAAGACTGCTGATTTGCTTTATTTCTGCTCTTCTCTGGGGGAATTTGATAGGATAGAGATCGGTCTTATAAGATTGCCTTTAGCTACCCCATCCTGACTCTAGCTAGCCTAATTGAAACGGTGTTGGAGCAAAAAGGACGATTTATCCCCACGGTGCGGTGCGGTAGACTGCTCCATTGATAAGAACTGCCTTCCTCCGATGTGATTCTAGAGGATGAACTTGCGTTGGAATTATAAATTGAATAATAAAATATAGAATTAGAGAAAGAATCTCCGCTCCGTCTTTGATTCCGTAGAGAACCGTCTTTTCTTTGTCTCTCCGCTCGAGTAGGTGCTTTGCTTTAGCCCAGCTCTAATCGATTGAAACCCTCTTTGCCCAGCTGAATAAGTATAAAAGACTCACTCGCTCACACCGTTGGACTTGAGCACTGACCCCTATTCTATTTACTGGGGAAGACTTCTAAACTAGGAAATTCCCTTGCTTCGTAAGCCATCCTCCCTTTGCTAAACAGATGTAATCACTCTATTCTATTTTGAAAGAAAGTCCGATGTCGGAAAGCGGAACTTGGGGCGATAGGTTGACTTATGGATAGAATCCGATTCTGGATATGCTGATGGTGAATCCGCGGGTGAAGCCTTTTTGTTGCCGCTGGTGCTCTTAGTTCCGTTGATATAGTTGGAGATGCTAGTAGAGCCGGAGTAGGAGCTGCTGGAACTGCCTAGACCGCAACTCTCCTATGGGACGGTTGGGGGGGCTGAAAGGGACTTTATAAAGCCAATAGTCGCCCCTGATTCGGATGTTACGAGAAATCTGTCCTCTGATTCCGATGCCGCAGAAGGGAACCAACCCTGACCGAAGGTAGCACATAAGACGATGTGTAAAGCGTATAGCCAGCCGATGTAATCGAATCCTCTGATCACGCACGGAAAGGGGCCTTTTTCACGGGCTTTCGTCACTTGTTGTTGTTTCAGCAAATCAAATTCAGGATAGGATTGAAAGTCCTCTCGAAAGGGGATGTAGTTTGCTGACTTCGACTAAGAAGGATAGTCGCGTAAAGGAGCTCTACCATAAGGGAAAGGAGCAACAAGCAGCTCTTACTCTTAAAGGGTCGTCCTTTCGAAATCTGCCTTTGTTGAATATGGATTAGCTTGCTTATGTTAAGCGAGGCGCTGGTCTTACGAAGAACTTGATCTTGCCTTGCCTTTAGTTGAACTTCCCGAGTGGGAGATCAGTTGCAGGAGTTCATTCAGGGGATGAGGAAGGTGACCATGCAACTTACGTGGGTCAGAAGCGAAGCAGAGGGTTCTCAACTAACTAGTCGCTTCCCGGGAAGAGCCTTTGGTTCAGTCCGTTCCGCAGTTCTAGTTTCAATCTTGTTGTAACTGACTCCCAGTGAGACACCCCTATAGCTATGGATTCCCGCCTATAGGCCTAAGCCGTGGGCTTCTTCAGTATTATTGCTTGTTTAGTGTCGTTTTCTTGCTTGCTCTTGCTGTAAAAAGTCTAGAATGATTGAAGTGGTGGATTATCAAGTTGTAGAGTACGAATGGAGTCCAGCTAGCTGTTCTTACTGTAAGGTTTCTTTTTCTATAGTTAGAGTAATCCCATTTCCCTTCTCTAAGACGAGACGAGCTCAATGGGGAAAGACTGAACATCCGCTTGTCCTCCAGTTTCAGGTCTTCCTTATGCTGGTTATGAATTCGAAGAAGAGAGGAGACAACCCATTTATGATTCCAGCCTAGAAGTAAAAGGAAAGAATCTCACTAAGTACATATGGCACGAAAAGGAAATCCGATTTCGGTAAGTCGTCAAATGTCTATGGTCAGAATTTCGATCGTTGTATTTCTTTGTATTCTATTTATCACCCTATCTTATTCGATCAGTATGCTACTTGAAACGGAGAATCTTCCTATCTTGCTATTGCTCAAAATAAAATCAACGCTACTCGAAAAAGCGATCCGCTCCATATTTAGGATCCTTGGCTGGCCTGTTCTGGGTCTCTGTTTGAGCATTCTCGCCTCTCTTTTGGGTTCCATCCAAATGATGAGTCCGGAATCCGCTTCCGTCGAAGCTGCTCTAGGAGAACCTAGCGGGGAGAATTCCTCCTCGGGCGTAGGGGCATCATCTGGAGCTGAGAAAGCCAACTCGGGTGTCGATCAAGCTTCCGGCTCCGGAGACAGATCTGAGCCTTCCGCCTTAGAGCAGCGCGCCGAGGAGCTCATTCGAGAGAACTTGGAACAAAGAAAGGGAATAAATGAAACTAGTGAAAGAAATGTGTAAAACCCCTACCTTGCGTTCTCTGAAAGCAACTGGACCCTCCTATGTTTTAGGACCCATCGAAGACAAAACAGAATTGTATTTCGTGTAAGGATACCACTTAAAAAAATCATTCATTCAATTCGAAAATAGAGGATATGGTCCGGCTGAGACTGAACAGAAATATTCTAAATTTCCTGCTGTCGAAAGCGTCATCTAATCCTGCATCCTCTGGTAAAATCCAATTGTTCGACCGATGTGTCAGGCTCAGTAGCTATACCGAAAAGGAAGCAATGTCAACAGGGCAAAAGCAGGGAAACCCTATGGCTAAGAAGACTGCGAATGTGAAGGGAGGGATGAGCCCTCATGTCATGCCCACTGGGGAATATCCTCGGGGCCTTAGTCCACTCGAACCGACGGAATATAATGAATCGGCTCTTTTCTTTTATGTGGTTAACACGAGGCCCAAGGTTTGACGAAAACAGATCTTTTCTTCTGAGTATGTGATGTGAATGCAGAGGGGCTTCGTTCTCTCGAGGGACGGGAAGCTAAGCTGGCGTATAGGCTTCATTCAGACGGTAAGTAGGGGTGGAGCTTCAGTCCATTCGTCCTTTGGCAGGCGTCGTTAATCTGTCGCTACTGGAGTTGCTCTTTGTTTTGGTACTCTACCCTCCCATTCATAAGAGAGTGGTAGTTGTCAACGGAACCAGGGGAAATTGAAACAGAAGGGGAAGAAGCGGCACCTGTCTTTCTTAACTTTCCTTATTTCGAGTAATAGGGTTTTTACACGGTTGAAGTTCAATAAATGGCTCCATTTTGATCAGATTAAGACGGACGTTGCGGATGTGCATCGATTACCGGGCCCTTAACAAATTGAGAGTGAAGAACAAGTATCCAATCCCTTTGATTGCTGATCTGTTCGACCGGATGTGGGTACTAAAGCTACTGCATTTCCTTTAAGATCTGGAGTAAGAGGATTCTAACCAATGCCTAAGCTAAGATAAGAAAAGAGCGACACCCAAAAATCAATGTTTTCGGGCGCTTACTCTGCATCCAATGAGATGCTGCTAATCAAAAGGCTAGAAGCTCAGTCCGGAACGCTGGATGGTCGAAAACACGGAACCAATCAACCAAGCCCAACCCAAGGAAGCTTTTTTCACGCTTCAGGTGAATAAATAGCAGTAATAGCTAATAGCTTTCACCCGCCAAACAAACCCACTCTTGCCAAGCATGAAAGAAGGAGTCCTTGAAACTTGACTTGCTACCTCTCAAACTATCGGCCTAGTCTCATACTATGTTGTATGAGGATAAAATCCTACTCTATTATTCGACTTGAAGAGAAAGAAGAAAAAGACGCAGACAGACAGCATAAAAGAACTCAAAGTAACTGAGAACAGCATTGAGTCTATTCCCTCGGATCGACTCTCGATTGACCTCAAGGTAGGCATCCATTGGATTCCATCCAAGCAGAGACATCTAGATTCGCTTTTTCCCTGTTCCGACCTCAGAAGCTAGTTAATTAATTAGAGTCGGCTCCGGGAGACGGCTGGGATGATTATCGTAAATGACGAGTATACATCCAACAATTCTTTGGAAACCGATCCTGGAGAGCAAGCCAAGCCTACCTTTATTGGGATTTTCTATCGATCGATAAGCACGGGTGGGGTGGACCCGTGTAGAATTGCCCTCAATGGCTAGGCCTGAATTCAGCAAAGGAGCCTAGTTACGATCCCTCTCTTTACTTTGGACAAAGGAACTAGGATTGCCACTCTCTAGTGAAGACCGGACTCTAAGGGTACCAACTTGGCCTGCATGCATATATTTATTTACCATTTTTGTTAGAGGACCGAGCAAGCAGTATCGGGCAGTGCTCTCACTTACGGGAACAAGAACTATCTTTGACTCAAACGTGTTTTAAAGACCTCCCTTAAAGGTAGGAAAGCTCCTTGCTGCTTTCTTACGACTGCAGCTGTCGCTCTAGGTGGGACTAGACAAAGAGGCTCCATACGGGGGAACCTGGTTCTTTACTACTCTCTATCTATAGATGCCAGCAAGAACCACTGGGACTGAGGATGCTACTGGTTTAGAAAGGTCGGACATAAGTACCGTGGAGAAGACTGATCACTTTCATCTGACTTTCCTTCGCCCTTTGTGGCTGCTAGTGAAGTGGCAACTGGATTGCCTAGTGAAATGCTATCTCGATTGAACGTATGACCTAGCAGCAGACACCGGAGGCGCGAGCCCTTACTATACTATACTTTCTCCCGAGGGCATGGTGGGGTCACTTCCTTGGAGCTAGGAGCATTGGATATTCTCATAAAAGCTGATTCAATCGGGTTAACTCAGGTAAACATATAATAATACGTTTTTCAAGTTTAGGCATAATCATATGCTTCTCACTCAGAAGACCCATTGGAAGTATAAGTATCATATCAGTAGCAGGATAAATCCCTTTAGCTCCTTCTTTCATTGCTACTATTTTATCATTCTATCACGAGTGGGAGCCAGTTGGCTAAGTCCCTCCCCCAAGGACCACTGGAAAGACCATTTCCAGGCCAGTTTCTTGGAAAGCCTTATATGACCTTAAGGAAAGAATAAATCCTTCCGAATAGTGATAAGGTCTTTCCGTGTCGTGCCACCAGGCTACTTAGTTTCCTTACTGCCCATTGCTAGGCTAATCCGATGCATTTCTGCTTATCTTGGATGGGGTAGGTCAGAACTAAGAGCTATTGAGTGAGTTTCATTCCCGAATTGGAGTGTCAGTTCCGAGTGATCCAATTTCTGTCCTAGGAGCATCTCGTTCTATTCCTTCTGCAAGCAAGTCTGTTGGAGTCTTTCTCCTTTCAAACGCAGGAAGGACAGATGGGCAGTTAGCCCTGTCACTGCCCTAGAATACAGATATTTTTTATTAGGTAATATCCACAAAGCTGCTATTGATTCATCCGCAGTTAGAAAAACCTCGCCTCGGAGACCTCCTTTCTTTTGAGTGGGCTTAAGGGGTGATACCCAATGCTGACCCAAGAAAAGTCCTTAGTGGATAAGCTATAGCTACAACTCTTCCAATCCCAGGAAGATCCAATAGAACTTCTCTTTCTAAGAAGTTGGCGCTGCCTATCCCTTCTCAAGAAAAAGACTGACCAAAGCAAAGTCTTGCGTTTTCCTTTCGCCGGGAAAAGAATTCAATTCTTAGCGGGACTCAGATGACTAATGTGGAGATAACCTTCGTAACAATCCTCATAGTGAGTCGAGGACCCATACGACCGACTGATCAAACGAAGCGAGAGGAAGGAAATTAGCTAATGTAGTTATACGGAATAAACCGATACGGAAAAGCGAATTCTAATATAATATATAATATAGAATGCTTTGGCGATACTATTGAGTAGCTTTTCTAGTTAGTTTAATACGCGTACGAAAGGAGAGATCATCTATTTAGGTTGGTAACCGAAACCGATACCACAATCGAAAAGGCGCACCTACTGAGTAAGAGCTAAAGCGATAAGCAATATCCTGACCTACAGAGTCAATGCCATATAGGAGTCAAATACTGAATAAGCGGACACGGGGATGAATGGGGCTTACGACTCCTGCAACTACAGGTAAGCGATCGACTACCTACGCTTTTACAGAGGGAACTCTTTCCACCGAACGAGCTAGCGAATCAAAGCTCGATGCCTATATTCTATTCGTTCTTTGGGTAAGCGAGGGGATGTGTATGCAGGTCTAGCTAGGACGATTGCCTAATTCCTTTCATCCATTCTTGCAGACTTTCCTTCGTCTACCTTCCCCAGACCTCTCTCCTTTCTCTGTCTCCAAAAGACCCATCCTTTTCAGTGAAGTCCCGATTTCACTAATCAATTCAAGATTCTAGACGATCTATTTAAAAAGCCCAAGAATTTAATTTACATTTTTCTCTAGAAGATCCTCGGATGATTGACAGATAGAGTCTGATACTGTAAAATCGTCCTCAGTGGATGAGAAAACTTCTTTAGCTGAGCCGGGTAGTTCACAAGTATAGTCTGACCCTCTTTCTTGGTCTTCTTATTCGTGCACCTAAAAGAAAAGAAAAGAGTGAGCTGCCGCAGAAAAGGAGAAGGCTATTCTAGAATCTTTTTTCTAGAGGGGAAAATAGCTCAGCTTCACAGCTCCCCCTAAGATATAGAAAAGAAAGACTTTCCTTGCCTCTTCCTCATCGATATCTAAAAGGGAAAGATAACAGGAATCCATTATCATATCAGATAAGAGCCCACGGTACAGGGCTTTCTTTCTCTTTCTGCAACTTGTCGTTTTGCCTTTATCTAAGAAGATGCCCGTCTTTCTTGACTATTTCATAGCCTCACTTTCTCCATCAAGTGAATAAGCCCCTTCCATTACTTCTACGGATGGATATCTTTCATCCTCAAATGATGAGGGTAAAGATATTTCTTTACCAGAATCTTTATCTGGTATCACTCCTGTCACTGAGGTAAGATGATATCAATAAGTCATCGGGCCTAGACGAGACCACTTCTTTAGCCTCATCAGATACTGAAAAAGAATCCGCATTAGCTTTCTTTCTTCACACGTTAGCTTAAAGGATGTACGGGTCGACTATCCTCAATTCGAAAAGAGACGTTTGATAAGTCAAGTTATCGCAGCCTTTAGATAGCAAGCGAGTTCTCATAGGGAAAAGTTTGATAGAAGAAAAAAAGAATGCCAAGAAAGGTGAAAGATAATAGGTACTTGACATTCTTTAATTGAATGAGTAGAACTCGAAAAGGCATCAACCCCGGGATTCATTCCTGTGTCATTTGTCGGGGAAGCTTCTTCCTGTGCTTACTATTTCTATTAGAGCAAAAGGCGAGGTCTAGTCTTTCACTTTATGCACCGAGAATCTTTATGAATAGAATATGAGGCTCTTATTATAGGCCTCGATGTCTCCGTCCTAATGGGTCCCACCTTCCTATAAGTTCGAGTAGATTCCCAGTAGGTCATTTTAGGCAGCTCAGTCCTTTGAATATAGGGTACTAAAAAAGTAAGAAGTTACCCTCATCCTCATACTGTGCCAAAGCAAAGGATTTGGTCGAAGGTGGGAGAGGACTAAGGATCTAATCTTGCCCAAGAGGGGAGAATAGGAAAGCAAAGAAGTAGAATGTCTCCAGAATTACATATACATAAGAAAGATGGAATGTTAGGACTCTACCTTAGACCCGAGAATCGCATTAACCCTTCCTTTTCGGTATGCCGATATTAGACTCATTGCTAAGCTATTGCTGAAAGAGAAGGATTCAGTGACAGAGAAAGAGGCGGAAAGGAAAGTAGGAAAGATTCTCTAAGCTGGAACTCTTCCGCGTCTTCCTTCATAGCTTTCCCCGTACTATCTATTCTCAACTTAGGCGGAAGAGGCCATTATCACTATTAAATCAACAAGCTACCCCCGTCAAGCCCTTGTTAAGCTTCTTCAAGCGGAGCACGGCGCGCAAGAGAAGGGGCACTAAAAACCTTGTCTTCCCCATTCTTTCGAAGTTGCTAGCACTATCTCTCCTTTGCTCCAAGGGAATCTGTCCATCAATCCCATTCGGGGATATCTTTCGTATGAATATGCCTCTTCAAGTAAGTCATTTACCTATTGATTACTGTTTACATGGATTCAAAACCTTTCTTGTTTTCAGTTACGGATTGACTAGTTCTATTTAGGCTCTAAGCCCTTCTTTTCTTCTCGCAACAGACGGTTCGATCAAAGAGTGCAGCTGGCTAAGCCGCATCTTCTGCTTTAGTTTTAGCGCGAGTGCTTGAAAGTGACTGTCTTCACTTAGTCCCAAGAGAGGGAAAAATTATCTTCCGTCACTAGCCATTGCTCTAGATGCTCTTGTCTCGAAGAGTAATAGTCATATGCCGATCTTCATGCCATCCTCATTACTAGCTCTGACGACTAGTCCTCCGCTAATAAAATACCTGCAAACAACCCCTCCGAAACAGGGCATTCGTCGTAAGCCCTTTCCTCTTATCTGTTGTTATCTTACCTGCTCCTCGAACAATTGAATCAATAGTAATTGATATCCACACCCACGCACAAAGAATAGGCTGTGAATGTCCTCTTTTCAGGAATAGAATCGGACATGGAATGCGCTCTTACTTCATACGCGAGGACTGTCCTCTTCTAGTATTGGGCAAAAACCCTGCTCTCTTTGAATCCTGAATATGGCAATAATTGTACTAATCCACATATGTCTCTCTCCCATCAATCGTACTAGTTGAAAGAATTTGAATTCCCCTCTTTGTTTGATGGATGAGAAATGCGAAACGAAAAAGGGATAGAAAAAAAAGGATCCCCCGTTGGGAATGAAATTCTGCTTCCTGTCCCCCCTTTCACAGAAAATGGAGAGATGAATTGATGTATTTATTGAATCCGTCGGGACTGACGGGGCTCGAACCCGCAGCTTCCGCCTTGACAGGGCGGTGCTCTGACCGATTGAACTACAATCCCAGGAAAATTAGGTGTACAGCCTAAAAATTCTTATTTCATTCGAACCATTTAGTTTCGCCGTCTTTTAACAGAGACACGAATGATATACTAATTATTAGAATCTAAAATTATATATTATTATATTATATAATATTTTAAAATACAGTAGACTCATAGTGGGCTAGGCTAATTCATGAATTGAATCAAATGGGCCCTTTTAACTTAACTAAAGAGTCACGCTCTTAAAAGGCCCTAAGAAAGAGGCTTAAGTCGTCGCTTCAAATCCGATAGATAAGGGCTTTTTTTTCCACGTCTGAGTCTTCATTTTTAAGCAGAGGATATAAATATGAAAATAAATGTAACCGCCTGGCGAGTCATTTTTTTTCGTTTTTAAGCGGAATGTTCATTATGATGATAAGTAGTCGATTAGGAGAACTGCTATGTCACTACAGGGTATACTCTTCCTCATGTTTCATTATTCATATTTTATGTCCTGGGACATAGATATTCTAGATACCCTATTATGAATATGAATCGCCAAAGTCTTCCTACTTCTCCATTTTCCAATCAGATCCGAAAAATGATAAAAAGTCAGTGGACCTGAATTGAATCATGACTATATAAGCTATTCTGATATTAAGAGATTCAATATAGATGAGTGGAAGCGGACCTTTGATTTCCTTGGATCACGCAAGAATTCGTCGTCCGATTGAATCTGCTTGGTCCTGGATGCTCTATAGGAATCCATCGCTATTCCTTTCCAAAGGTTCATTCCGAGTCACAAGAGCAATCTCTTTTTTTTTAATGATTTTTTTCTTTTCGTTATGGTAATGCAATGCAAGAGGCCGGAAATCTGGTTTTTTCTGATGATGAAAAGAGCTTTTATCTTATGTGAAATTTATGAAAGCCCGAAATGTCGGTAATGTTAGAAGACGACTGTCGGTATCTGATGGTCAGATACCTACGGTCGGTATATCTTTGAAAGTGAAGACGGAGAGAATAAACGGACTCCTCGAGGGCGTTAAGCTAAGCCACTTTAGTGCAAACCAGAAGGACTAGAGCTGTTGGATGTTGCTCAGTGCTGCTATAACTTAACAACCAAAATGCTCTGCGTCGAACTTCAACCCCTTCGAGTTGGCCACGGGGGAACAGCCTCTTCCACGGCCTTGTTTTTTTCTGAATTTAGTTGTGTGGTCGCAACAAAGGCCATTGACTGATCGGAGGCAGCGCTATGAATTTGTTGAAGGCCCTACTCATGATACAAGAGCTTGGAACGCTGGTCTTCAAAGGTGAGATTCACATTCTTCTTTGTCACTGTGGTGATGAAGGATTCATACTCCGGTGGCAACCTGGCTAAGGCATAGATCACCATGTCTTTAGAAGAAATAGGAGAGTGAATTGCCACAAGAGAATCTGCAATAGTTTGCCCAACGGCTGAAATAGCCGCCTTTCGTCCTTCAAATCTTCAAAGAATGGAAGAGCGGATTCGATTCCGAGTTAAGAGTTCGTTCTTCTTCTTCCTTAAAAATAAGGCAATTGCCTGCCTTCAAGCTAGTCGAACTACCTCCTTACTTTAGGAAAAGCCGACTAAGACTAAGCTACCAAACCAGAACATAGTCTTGATGTCGGCTGAAGGAGTCCGACAAGAACTTATTCTATAGTATAGCACCTTCTCTCGGGTCATGAGCTGCTTTTCTAGCTAACTGCATTCGGCAATGTGGTTATTCTATTCAATTCAATAGCAATGCTGCCGACTCCTCTCTCCCATTTAGTCCTAATCGGGGAAGTCTGCTTTGCGAGAGTGCAGCAACGGAGCGCTAGTCCTTAAATCTTTCTATGAACTATGCCCAAAGCATTCAAAGAGTAAGGCGTGGGATGGGACTACTTGTTCGTTCGACTGCTTTTTCGTTCTCAGCTCTTTTCTGCTGTTAAAAGAATACCCTGAGCTTGAGCTGGCTGTGGGATCTTTCCCTTATAGTAGCCTAGCCCCCCGACAACAGACGAGAGAGCTGCGGTTACTGACTCGATCTCTATCGCCACTGCCGAGAATTTACTAAGAGTCGTATTTCCCTGGAATCTTGATATCCTTATTCAATTAAGGTTTCGTCTCGGCCTCACCATAACAACTATATTCCTATGGGACATTGGTGCACTTGCAAAGTACTCCTATCCGATCCGCTTGTATCTAGTCTAGTATTTTTCTTTAAGTTTAATACTTAATCCTCGAAAGTGAGTCTGAAGCGAGTTGGTATGGTCTAGGGCTTCTGATTTACAGGCTATGAGAAGGCCTTCCAACTCTTTCATAATCGTTCGAAGAAGTGGCCGAAGAAGGACCGGCTGGAGAGTCTTATTGTTTTGTTTAGGCTTTCCTCTATAGCTAGCTCCAATTGAAGAGGTTGAGGGGAAGAGCTAGTTCCCTTTTTCATTACGTAAGCCTCGGGCTAGTGATTTTTTTCAACTAGTCCTGAACCAGTGCAAGGAAGAGCAAGCTTCTGATTTTCATGCTTCCAGTCTTCTTTTTTATCAAAAACACAGCTCTCTGCTAAGGCGTAAGCCGACGTATAGGGGGCGACGCCTGCCCAGTGCTCTAAGGTTAAGAGGAGGCTCTGACAAGACGTGAGTAATTACTAGTAAAGCTATGAATTGAAGCCCTAGTGAACGGCGGCCGTAACTAAAACGGTACAAAGGCTCTGAAAGACCTTGTCAGGTAATTTAGGACCCCGCATCGCATGAAAGGCGTAACGATTCGTGCACTGTATCGACTTTATATAAATATTAGTCTTAGCACCGGTGAAGAAGATGCCGCGCAACTATACGGAAAGACCCCGTGGAGCTTTACTGCAACCCTATATTGGTTTTTATCTTGTTTGTACAGCATAGGTGGGAGACCACCCTACCCTAAGGTAAGGAGCGGAAAATAAAATTATAACTTGTTGGTTTACAGCCAAAAGGACAGTGTTTGGTGGGTAGTTTGACTGGGGCGGTCGCCTCTTCTATTAAAAGAAAAAGGATTTGCAACCTCTTTCTCTTTGGCTCGCATACCTATCTATGCTCAGCACTAACTTGACTTTATGATCAGAAACTTATAGCTAATGGGACTGGGCATGATTATCTTTTATATAAAAAATCTCTCAACCTCCCTTTTGCGCGACCCTTGCCTCTAGCGCAGTGCGTTAAAGCGGCCCTTCTTTATCTTCGTATTTGGAATCTACTTAACAATCTTCGGCTTGCCTTTATGGTTTGCTTGAAGCAAGAACAATTGATGAGTGAGCAGTGGAACCAATCTCCAATCCCGAGGCGAAAAAAGAAACCGGTCTTTTGTTTGAGGTTGTTATTCGTTCAACAGGAGTACTTAGTATAAGAACGGACCCGAAAAGGAAGATAGTCGATCACACAGAGTCGTAGAATCACTGAACGAGCCTTCGTGTGACGAAGTCGGATCGGAAGTGACATAATATACCTCCTCCGAACCCTCAACAATAGAACGTGTGTGTTCCCAGTAGGGATTCTTACTTAGGAGTTTGAACGGACTTTTGGAACCAGAATATCTCCTCTTGCTTAAGGATCCCCTGGTATTCCTTCCTCAGGTCTTTTTCAAGGACAAAGAGGTTTTGGGAGTAATGATTACACTGGGATTATTGGCATAACTTTCAGAGGAAAGCGCAACGAAGACCATCTTGAAGAGAGAAAGCACCCCGCTTACTTTTTCTCTCTTCTACCAATGATCAGTAGATTTAACACTAACAACATCTCGAGAAAGAAGGAGTCTGACCAAGATCGGATTTCCTAATAAGTTAGATAAGGAAAAAGACCGACCGAAAAAGAAAGCTAAACGATTGACTTCTTTATGCCTAAGGCAGAGGATGTTTTACACTCTACTTTCAAAGTAAAATTCTATAAGATAAAGAGAGTCTTCCATTGATCTATCTATAGGCATAGGCTAGTCATTAGCTTGAGATCGGCCAATTCGGGTCTTATGCGATGCGGAATTTATCCTTTCTCTGAGGAATGCTCACATCGGCCTCTACTTCTAGCTCTGATTCGCACCTCTCCTAGGCCTCATTTTCCTCCGCTCCTTGTTCGTTCCTCACCCTTTCTCTTGTCCACAATCGCCTTTTGACTAGAGGTAGAGAGAGAGAAAGCCGCCTCCCTCTAATCTTGATACTACAGTCTCCATATCGGCTAATAAAAAGAATAGCAATAAGGCAGATCTAGCCTTAAGAAGAGAGTGAGGAAAGGGCCTAGCTTCTCAATAAGTCATTCAATGAACTAACTATACTTAAGATGTGAGCTATACCTATTCCTTTTTTTCTTATCTCTTCCCTTTCGGGCCGGATCGGATAAAGAAAGGAGCTAAAGAATAAAATATTCAGAAAAGTAGTCCTTACATCCCTCCGCAAGCATAAGTAGAGTCTCTGACTTCAATAGCCAGTCTTGTACTAATAGATTGCACAGTCCTCTAAGATCTATTGACTGAGTAGTCTCTAACTTCCGTATTCTCCTTCCTTTACTTCCCTTCCCTACTTTTTTGAAGTCTGTTTGCCAATGCGTGAACTTCTTTTATTTATGGGCAAAGGCGTGCTTTGATCGCTTATTCCGCACTTATTATACCAATTCAAATCTTGCATTTGCATGCCCTATTAGAAACACTAACTGAATGAAACAAGGACTTTTCTAACAAAACAAATTGTGCCACATCTTCTGAAAGACTCCTTGGGAACAGCTGACCAAAAGCAAGCAACCTTTCTCCCGGTGTGAGCTTAAAAAGAATGGAATGGAATCCAGATGCGTAAGTGCCTTCGCTCCCCTAAGCGGGGATGAACTCAAACTCCTAACAAGGTAGGCAAGCAAAGACGGGTTATGCCTTCCAACCCGAAAACTGTGCTTATTACGACGACAGAGTCAATGGCACAAACTGATTCAATAGCTGGGGTAATGCCGACAACTTCAACGAGAGTGAACAGCTTCTTCGTCTTAAACGGATCAATGGCATTGAACAAAAGCATTTCTCGCCCTAGGTCTGGGATCTTTCCCATCTACCATTCCTCAACAACAGGAGATTTGATTCAATAGTAGTGCTTTTTCCTCCAACCTTGAGCCATTCGTGTGAACAGATTAAGGATTCCACTATGCCTATCGCCTTGAGCTTTGTCCGAACGCTTTTCAAGGAAATCAAACTCTAAAGAGCCTTATTGACTTACCGATCACTAGCTTCTCACTGACTTAACCGCGGGTTAATATGAATTAGAAAAACTATCCGCGCCAACTCCCTCAAACTCAAACACAAGGGAGCGGGATCAGGAGAAAGATCAGGGGTTTTGTGGGATCCGGTTTAGTGGAAATGGGATATCCGATATCAATGTGACAAGGAACGGTATCTCAATATAGCGGGGGCATAATCTTCTTCACCTCCTTTAGTTTAGGCAAGCCGCTTCTGCTTTTCGTTCTTTCTGAAAGAGAATGCCTTACTAAAGCGCCTAGTAAACCACCGACTACGCATAACCTTTCATATTGAATAGGGTCAAGAGCTTCTTCTTTTTAATCTTAAACAAATCCGTGCCATGTGTCATTTCACTCAACAAGAATTGACTCCTCGTCTGGTATTCATTGGAAAAGATCACACCGCTTGTTCATCTGCACCCGAGAACATCGGAGTCGTGAAGAGCAAAAGGACTGATCGCTACTAAGACTCTGAGCTATGCCACGAGCGGGGCTAACTGCGTCGGTTATTCCTTCAACATCTACAGAGCTAGGTCCGGAAGTCACTGCTTTCACTCTCTTTGCGCTAAAGCTAACAGTTGGGGATGACATAGCAATAGTAGCTCCTAGTCTCTTTTCTATCCATTTCAACTCATAAGAAGTACGGCATAAAGACATATAATATAGGAAGAAGGGGTGATATCTTTGTATATATAGTCACTAATCATTTATTCTATTCTATCAAGCACTCAATTCTCGTATTAGCTTGTCTTATGCATTACCGGGTGAAACGAATCTATCATTTACTGCGTACTGTTCAGTCTTTTACTCTTATTCATCACTACTATACCTAGAAGTGTAAGTGAAAGGGAGGGACGAAGCTAGATCGATTTCCTTACCTGCGAGGGGGAAAGGTGTCCTATTTACTACTGCAAGGTCAGAAGCGAACTCCGTCCATTTGCTAAACACAGGTGAGCGCAAAGGTCTTACATTAAGGTTTTGCGAGGGAGAGCAGTTCCTTGGTATGCTAAGATTAGTATTACGCGATTAATCCACTCACTTGGCTAGAAAGAGAGCTTCTAGCAAAGTAAAAGTAATTCAAGATTTGGAAGGAGCTTTCCAAAGCTAAGGAAATCAAACTAATCACTAGGTTAGGCGGGGGCAGGAATCGAACCTGCAATCTTCAGGTCATGAGCCTGATGAGTTGACCAATTCCTCTACCCCGCTTAAGAAACTTACTATCCTTTTATATGAAATGAAATTGATATGCAATTCCCGGACCCTTTGAAAGAGCGGTGTCAATATCAATAATATGAGGTTCTTTGCTGAGAAAGTTCTATTCCTCTCTCTGCTCTTTCAAATCGGTCTGTCCAATCGGCGACCACAAACGGAAGACATATAGATAAGACTGACTACGCCGAAGACCAAGCCAATCCCGATTCAAGTACAAGTCTCCTTCGACGTGAACAGACGCTTTATACTGTTAGAACCTGAAAAGCCCTTTATTATAATTATATTATTTCTTTTTTTTTTTTTTATTATATTAGAATAGAAAGCGAATCAAAACCTTTCTTATGGAAGGATCACTCCGTCAAGCAGCCGTGATCTTATATACGATAATTCGCCCTTCCCGTAGCGGAAATGGAAACCTCAATAAAAGCATCCGGGAGTCATCAAGAGCTTAGTTTGACAGGTTGAGAATTGCTATGATTCAGTTTTCTTAAAAAGATAGCAAGGAAGATCATACCTTCTTTGTTTTGTGGAAGGAGGAGAAAAAGAGTTTGCTATCGTATCGCTGTAGCGGGCTACTGCTTCATTGAATTGTCTTGCTTCATTAGATGCGGGTACCCCCCAATCCTAATAATGAGAGTCGCTGGCCTAAGGTCATAGAGTCCTACTCGATTGAATCCCGCGAGGACTTTACTTAAAGGGCACCCGAAAGGCCAATATTGAGTGTTTCCGGAAAGAGAGCTAAGGTGGCGCCCTACATACATTGAGCGGACTTCTTTCCTTGTTCCTTAATGCCTTTCTCTATGGTGGACGGAAAGACGCATGGCTGGCTTAAGCCTGCCAGGAATGAAGAAACAACGGACGCTATTCGTGGACAGAGCAAGGGACAGATAGAAGCATTCCATCTGCCTATGGTCCCACAGTAGCAGTAAAGGAGTCTCTTCCTCCAGGAGCAGGCCAATCAGTAAGGGGTCCTGCTATTGGTTCTTAGTTATGTGCGGGAAAGTCACTAATAGAGGTTCCCTTTTCTCAGATGTCACACTTGGACTTGAATGGCATTCGTGAAGTACAACCAGTTCGGCTGTTGGCGCGGGTCGGGATGGCTGCTTACCAGCATAAAGATGAAAACCGGGAGACCTTGTCCTAAATAAAGCACAGATAGCTACCGGTTGGAAAGCGGGCCACTAATAGGGAAGGCCGGTGTCGGGTAACCGAAGAGCGAAGGAGCCCCGGAGCGTATAAGCTTGAATAACTTGATGGAATACCAGTGCTTGTGTGCTTTACCGGCGTGGTCCCCTTTCTTGTTGATTGATTCATTTCATCCCCTTACTTGATTACTTGACACTCTCGTTAGGCCCAAAAGCCTGAACTACGTCCATCCCACCTCTCCCCTTCCAAACAAAGTCCATCGAGTCTGAAATACATTTCCTTATGATAAAAATAAGAAAGAATTCCCTTTATTAGCTAAAGTTTTCTTCGTGCGAAGATCCTTCGGGAAGATAGAAGATCGAGTAAGAGTTCCAAGTTGAGACATTCAAAAAAAGCACTTCCTATAGTAGCACTTTGAATTCATTTAATAGGGAATGTCAATGCTAGCCTTACCCCCAGTGTGACTCTGAGCTCATAGAGCAGAACCTCCTGCTACTTATAATTAGTATTTCCAGTCAGACATCGGAAGATTAACTTGCATTAGCCAACGAAGACTTTCTTTCGGTGCTTGGAGTGCCGCTCCGCTGGCTTTTTGAACGACCGATGACAAAGAAAATGGAAATTCTAATGCAAGGTGATGAAAGAGTGTTGCATGTTCTGCGGGATTGCTGGAAAGCGTTATGCGTTTAGAGGAAATTGGTTAAGCCAGAGAAATTTGAGGGGTTCTTTGCTGGTGAGCTGGGTAGTTGGTTAGAAAGTAACCTGAAGGACGTGCATGTTATGGATGGAGGAGATCGAAGGTCTGTCTTGTCCGGGTAACCCGAATGGAGTCCTTTTCGCCCACTTTACTTGCTTTTAAAGCCCCAGATCTGCTGTATTTGGCTCGTACCTTTAGTAATCCCAACTTCCCTTTCTTAATTGAACGACCTAAGCCCCCCTTTTTTGGGAAAGATAAGAGAAGGTGTAATAGTCGAGGACTAACGCTAACTACATCCTTTATTCTGAGTTTCTAGTGGTCTGCCCCTCTCCTGCGAGGGTACAACCTTTCTGAAGTGGCAAGAACAAGCTACAGATCTTCTTCTTTATTAGGCAATTTCTTAGGAAAGGAAAAGCATTGGGGCATAGGTCCCCTGTCCCCCATCCTTTATCTAGACGTGTTGTGGTGTGAAAAGATGCAAATCCAACAAGAAGAGGAGGCAGGGTTCGGTGTTTGAAAGGTGGGGCCTAGGGGTTCAAGTATCTCCATTTGTTGTCGAAATAAGAGAGTATGGGAGAAGCTTTGGCGCGTAGGGATCGACATTTGCACGAGAATGGAATAGACTACTAAAAAGTGGAGTGCTTACTAAGCCTTTGTTTGTTTTGAAGTACCGGTCTGAAAGTGCAAGACTAGCTGGACCCAGACTGACTAATCGCTAAGAGCTCATCCCGAGAGAACTCGGGACGGGATAACTCTCAGTACGCCATTCAGTAAGAAGTAAGCCAAGTTCAGTGATCCTCGAGAATGAACTATCAGGCCGACTAGAAGGAAAGCGGGATCGTACTGCGGATGCGCGTAGCTCATTATCATTATTAGTATAGGTATCTATACAGACCTAGGAACTTGCTTGCCAGTTTAATTTATTTAGCTTAGGGCATCTTTCTCCACCCAGGTAATTTAAGCAGTTAGTTAAGTTCCGAGTCGGGCATGGCCCTTATTCTCCCTTCAGGGAAAAGAACTGATGACTCGCATCCCCGCTTTCCTTAATCTGAACCTCTCACAAGAAGGATGGAAAGTCGTGGAATTGATCGAAGTTAGCCAAGTTCTCTTAGCCCTTACGTTAGGGTGAGCTTGAAAGGGAATTCCGAGAGCCCTTAAGCTTCAAGCTAACGTAACTTCACTTTGTCTCGGGATCTATTCAATCAATGATCTTGAACCACAGCGAAATGCTTCCTTTCTCTTCCTAGAAAGCTTTCAAATTCATTCCTCCGGCTTTGACTTCTTGGTATCGGCCAATGTCTTATATCGGCTAGAAAGAGTACTGGGATGTTCCGGAAGAACATGGTATTATGGCAAGAGAAAGTACTCTACTATATATGAATAAAGGACTCCCTTTAGAGCAAAGAAAGCGCTGAACACAAACTAAGAAGTACAGCCGGGAAGAAAGGAAAAATAGTAAGAAAAGAAGAAGGTAGGAAAGAAGAGAACCAGCTAACCCATTTCCAGCCATGAGTTCCCATAATGACATACAAAAGAAAGTCATTGCGCAATTCACACCTTTTACTTCTTTTCAGTTCCCTGGTCATGAGACCTCTTTTCGCCAAAAGGCCCTTTTCGCTCGCTATCTTATTTGCAGCAACCTTCTCAATGCCGAGAGTATTCCAGTTCATCATCGCGATCATCATCTTTCTTCACAAGAGGCTGAGCCATTTTGAGATAACTGAGATCTGCGGGAATTCAATAGAGAGTTGAGACTGCAGAAGTTGATTTAGTGAGACAAACACAAGATGAATTGCAGATCTCTCACTTAACGTCATATAAATGAAGTTTGTAGCGCTAGTAGAATCTTAAGGCCCCTTAACACAAATCCAATAGAAAGTAAACGTTATAGTATGACAAAAAATCCCTTCCGAAAGGGGACGGTCACAGATTGAGAGAGGGAAGGAACTCCAAAGTAAACCTTCTCCTCGCCCGTTCTAGTCTAGATCTAGACTAGATAAAAGAAAAGTAAGCAGAAGTTTATTAAATTGAAATAAGAAAGTAAGCGCGCGCGTATGTCGCTGGGCTTGATTCCTTTCCTTTCACAAGCGTGATTTTCTTTCCTTTCCTAGGATGATTTCCCGCGTAATTCCGCTATACCTCGCAGGAGCAGAATGAAGTGTCTTTCGACATTTAATAAAGTAGACGAAAGGGAGTCCCTTTTCTTTACTCTATAAATTAAGTACTTGCATTCCTTAATGAGGAAAACAAAAAACGAGGTCTCTAGGCCCCTTTCCTACGTCTTTCTTTTGCATCTGAAGCTCTGGTCTCTTTGGGTATTCTAATGGCCTCTTCCCTTCCAGTCGCTTCCTCAGATTCTGGATCCCTCTCTCAGGTTCGTCTCTCCTCTCAAGTTGCTTATCCTGTTGAAGGATTTTTTTCTTATCTTATGAATTGTTTTCCCCAAAAGATCGAGCTTACCTCATGTCAGTTCAATCATCTCTTTTTTTTGAAGGAAAAATAAATTAATATTATTAAGATAGGTCCGCTAGCGCGGCATGAAATACATCAAAAGGGAAATCTTCCCACCAAACACAAGAGGAGTTAAGTCTCGCCTTTTTTTT